TCAGATCCACTTACTTTTTCTTTATTTATAATTTTTTAGTGGGTTTGTTTTATAGGAACACTGGAAAAGCAGGAATACTTGAGTTTGACGATTAACAAAACAATAGGAATTTGATATCTATAATATTTATGTATCAAGTCAAGACAAAATGAATAATGAGACATGAAGAAAGAGGGTTACTATGTCACTACGGAATAGACTCTCCCTAATAAAGACAATTAGTCATTATTAAAATGAATAAATTTCAACTTTATAACTATGACTCATAATATATAAATAATATAATGAGAATTCATTATAATGGTGGTTATCTTTTTTTTTTTTTNACTATTAACAATGGAAAACAAATAGTAAGACTTGAGTTTGGTGAAAAGCCCTTTATCGGATTTGAACCGATGACTTACGCCTTACCATGGCGTTACTCTACCACTGAGTTAAAAGGGCCTGGTTATTAAATTTCAAAATTAAATAATTTTATTTTATTATGAGTCTACTGCATATATTATCTATTATCTATATAATATATATATTATTATACAGATATAATAGACATATCTATACATAACGCATAAGAACTCATTATCAACTAAGATATTTTCTTCAATCATGTGTCTCATGTTATGAGGGGATTCATACCCCGAGCCAAATTCCATTAAAAAAATGTCTATCGTTTTTTTTTTTTATTTTTTGGGTTAGTATGAGATAGTGATAGGCATATCTCATCTTTTCTGTCGGCTCAAGCACTACTCTAACTGAGGGAATCCTATACTCTAATTTTGTTTCATTAATATATTATATAATATTATGTTATGAATAGCATGGAGGGGTAATGCATTTATCAACCATCAAATAAAATTTTTATTCTATTATCTATTAATATTAAATTATAGTTAAATCACAACTATAAACTATATCAATAATAATATAAGAATATGATATTAATATGCATTGCATAATAATATATATGTATGTATATTTATACACATAATATATATGTGTATATAATATATATATGTATGTATATTTATATGTATGTATATTTATAATGTATATTTATAACAATAATATGCTATACATTGTATTTGTATTATAAAAGATATGATATTATCTATTGCATTGTATATTAATATATTATATATGGATATATTTATGTATATGTAGATTAAGAATTTAAATTCTTAAGTAGAAAACTATTTTGATCTATATTATATAATCTATTATAATTAGATTTTGTTATATTGTAATATTGACAATACCAAAAACTGATCATACTATCAGCATAGTATGCTGATGGTCGGGCGGATATGCCCCCATCGTCTAGCGGTTCAGGACATCTCTCTTTCAAGGAGGCAGCGGGGATTCGACTTCCCCTGGGGGTAGGGTACTACGAAAGGAAGTTGATGATGGATTATCACTAAACCTAGAATTAATTCTTCCTGGGTCGATGCCCGAGCGGTTAATGGGGGCGGACTGTAAATTCGTTGGCAATATGTCTACGCTGGTTCAAATCCAGCTCGGCCCAATAATTCGCCGCTCCATTGAATATGATTTAACCATTTTAATTTGTCTTCCATAAATAGAAATGCCTTATCCGTAGAAATAAAGATCAACTATTTTTTTTATATATCCATACTATAACTCTATTTTATTTTTATCATTAAAAATTTCATTATTATTTTTTTATAATAAAAAACCATATGATATCAGTATATCATTTTTGTCTCTGTTACAACACGACGAATAGAATATTTTTATGAAACCATAAAGAATATGTATGCCATAACCTCGCTGGGATTGTAGTTCAATTGGTCAGAGCACCGCCCTGTCAAGGCGGAAGCTGCGGGTTCGAGCCCCGTCAGTCCCGAACTAGGATCCGATGAATTTTTCAATTCATCTCCCACTTTTTACAGAAAAGTGGGACAGGAAGCAAGATCTAATCTTTTGTTTTTCGTTTCACATTGATATTTTGATATTTATCATCAGACAAATGAAATGCGGAAATTTCCATTTTTTACACTACAGATAGTAATACTTAAGTAAGTATAAGGAAGAAGGTAGGTTATAGAAAAAAAAGAATGGAAAAGGACGAAAGGATTCTATATTGGAATTGGATTAAGAATTCCATTTTTAATTTAGTATGGATAAAAGGTCTTCCTATGTTATATTATTAAATTCTCGACAATTAATTGATTTGATAGATTAGATATATTGTTATTCATAATATTTTTATCCGTTTGGCATCATCAGGATACAATTAACCTATTGAATTTACAGAAATAAAATTTATCATCTCTATGGGATTAGATCCCGAGTTATTGCGAAACAAAAAAATAAAATTATGGAAGTCAATATTCTCGCATTTATTGCTACTGCACTGTTTATTCTAGTTCCTACTGCTTTTTTACTTATCATCTATGTAAAAACAGCCAGTCAAAATAATTGACTTTAATCAAACTCGAATTATTAGTTCTTGTCAATAATTGAAGATAATGATGAGATAGTGTGTAGAAATATAATATAAATATCTATAGTTCTTTCTACACACTATCCGATATTATATACAGATTTACATTTACAGTATAATATAGGCTTTCTTTACTTTATATAATATAAATATATATCAATTTACAATTATGGTAGTGCTTCTAGAGTCCACTCCTCCCCCATACTACGAGCGAAAGGGAAAATGTAAAGACTACCATTAAAGCAGCCCAAGCGAGACTTACTATATCCATGTAAATTATGTCTCCTATCTCTATCAAGGAATTATTCCACTATGATTATTGATCAATAATCATAGTGGAATCAACGTAAAAGAGTCAAAATGGGATTCTGATTTAAAGCGATTGATGAACCAAATCCAATGAAGCTAATCGTAACAAATTCTCTATTATTGTATAGGATTTTCGGTAGAAGCGAGCAATAAGTACGATACATACACCCTTTTCCTTTCTTTAGACGATTTTGAAGATATCAATATAAAATTTGAAGATATCAATATAAAAGGAGTTCTTCTAATGTACTAATGTAAAAGATGTAGAAATAATAAGACCTATTGTTTCTTTTGTTACCTTTTGTTTCTTTTGTATAAGCAAAAGAGATAAATTATATATAGATATAAAAGATATAAAAAAATCTCTATACTATAAAGACAGATAACTATCTTAATAGGACCTCCATTTCCTAATTTATTTGATTCAATGGATGAATTAAAGAATTAAATAAATGAACCGAACCCATTATTATATAATAAGTGCAGCAACCTTCACTTCATCCTATTGGATTGGTACGGGGTGGGTCCACCGTATGCTGAGAAAAAAAGACTGTCTTTTTTTTTTGTCTTTTCTAAAACTTACAGATTCTAAAGGTCAAGTTAAAGTATTGACATACCTAGTTCTAGTTCTTTGCGTCTGCTTCTGCGAAGCAAGAATTAGCCAAGTTGAATTAGCAGAATAATAATAATAGATTCCAATTTGTCAATCAGGCGACACCCAGATTTGAACTGGGGATAAAGGATTTGCAGTCCCCCGCCTTACCACTTGGCCATGTCGCCAAATCCGATCCAAAATAAAATATGGATTAAAATATTATTTATACTCTATTACTAAATACTAAATTAATAATTATTTACTTTTTTTATCTGGAATCCCATTGTACTTAATCCCTTTCCAAATATGAATCCCTTTTTTTATTTGAAAGAAAAAAAAGGAGTTTGCAGTAACCATTTACCTAATTTACTTTGAATTATTGAACTAAATTTGTATCTTGTTTTTCCTTAATCTTAATAGCATAAGAAAAGCAAATAGATTTATGACTAATTAGTATCAATTATTTTCAATCTCAATTTTGAATTATAACACTATATATGTGTATATGTAAACCCTAAAACAGAAATTGTTACACAGAACAGAGGATCTCTCTTATTTTATGCCCATATTCCTATAGAGAATCAGTGTGTTTGAATTTTTAATTCTCATATATTCATATATATAGAATGGGAAAGGAAAGTGGATTGAACCCTGAATCCATATAGTGATTTTTTTTTTTTNATTCCATCTGATCATATTATCATAATAATAGGGATAAATTGGATCCATTTTGATATTCTATTCTATACAAAGACTCCATAAGTGTAATGTAAGTATTAAGTAGCATAATCTTTTTTTTCAGGAATGTTTTATTAATTCATTCCATTTATACCTGTCGCAAATTTTAACTTGCGTCGAAAATACTCTTTATTCTTACGTCTCGTTTCCGTTCATACATATGAAATAGAGATATGGAGTTGGTTAAAATTTCATGTGATTCAGTAAACAAAATAGACATTCCATTATTGGCTCACTCTTCATCGAACTAACCTAATCATACGAGTCGATTTAGCAATGATGGAATTTTTTCGATAAAGAGGAAACTTAAGATTAAGATGCTTCGGAAGAAAAATGAGGGAATGTCCACAATACCTGGATTTAATCAGATACAATTTGAGGGATTTTGTAGGTTCATTAATCAAGGCTTGACGGAAGAATTTCATAAGTTTCCAAAAATTGAAGATACAGATCAAGAAATTGAATTTCAATTATTTGTGGAAAGATATCAATTGGTAGAACCCTTGATAAAAGAAAGAGAGTCTATATATGAATCACTCACATATTCTTCTGAATTATATGTACCCGCGGGATTAATTTGGAAAAGTGGTAGAAATATACAAGAACAGACTGTTTTTATTGGAAACATTCCCCTAATGAATTCCCTGGGCACCTCTATAGTAAATGGAATATACAGAATTGTAATCAATCAAATATTGCAAAGTCCCGGTATTTACTATCGTTCCGAATTGGACCATAACGGAATTTCTATCTATACCAGTACTATAATATCAGATTGGGGAGGGAGATTAGAATTAGAAATTGATAGAAAAGCAAGAATATGGGCTCGCGTGAGTAGGAAACAAAAAATATCTATTCTAGTTCTATCATCGGCTATGGGTTCAAATCTAAAAGAAATTCTAGATAATGTTTGTTATCCCGAAATTTTCTTGTCTTTCTTGAATGATAAGGAAAAAAAAAAGATTGGGTCAAAAGAAAATGCAATTTTGGAGTTTTATCAACAATTCGCTTGTATAGGCGGGGATCCGGTATTTTCTGAGTCCTTATGTAAAGAATTACAAAAGAAATTTTTTCAACAAAGATGTGAATTAGGAAGGATTGGTCGACGAAATATGAACTGGAGATTAAATCTTGATATACCTCAGAACAATACATTTTTGTTACCACGAGATATATTGGCTGCTGCGGATCATTTGATCGGAATGAAATTTGGAATGGGTATACTTGACGATATGAATCACTTGAAAAATAAGCGTGTTCGTTCTGTAGCAGATCTGTTACAGGATCAATTCGGATTGGCTCTTGTTCGTTTAGAAAATGCGGTTCGAGGAACTATATGTGGAGCAATTCGGCATAAATTGATACCGACTCCTCAAAATTTGGTAACTTCGACTTCATTAACAACCACTTATGAATCTTTTTTTGGCTTACATCCCTTATCTCAAGTTTTGGATCGAACTAATCCATTGACACAAATCGTTCATGGGCGAAAATTGAGTTATTTAGGTCCTGGAGGATTGACAGGGCGAACTGCTAATTTTCGGATACGAGATATTCATCCTAGCCACTATGGGCGTATTTGCCCAATTGATACGTCCGAAGGAATCAATGTTGGTCTTATTGGATCCTTAGCTATTCATGTGAGGATTGGTCATTGGGGGTCCATAGATAGCCCATTTTTTGAAATATCATCAAAAGAAACACAGATGGTTTATTTATCCCCAAGTAGAGATGAATATTATATGGTAGCAGCAGGAAATTCTTTGGCCTTGAATCGAGGTATTCAAGAGGAGCAAGTTGTTCCAGCTCGATATCGCCAAGAATTCCTGACTATTGCATGGGAACAGATTCATCTTAGAAGCATTTTTCCCTTCCAATATTTTTCTATTGGAGCTTCCCTTATTCCTTTTATCGAGCATAATGATGCAAATCGGGCTTTAATGAGTTCTAATATGCAACGCCAAGCGGTTCCCCTTTCTCGGCCCGAGAAGTGCATTGTTGGAACTGGGCTAGAACGCCAAACGGCTCTGGATTCGGGACTTTCCACTATAGCTGACCACGAAGGAAAGATCGTTTATACTGATACTCACAAGATTGTTTTTACAAGTAATGGGGACACTATAAGCATTCCATTAGTTATGTATCAACGTTCCAACAAAAATACTTGTATGCATCAAAAAACTCAGGTTCAACAGGGTAAATGTATTAAAAAGGGACAAATTTTAGCAGATGGTGCGGCTACAGTTGGGGGAGAACTCGCTTTAGGCAAAAACGTATTAGTAGCTTATATGCCGTGGGAAGGTTACAATTCTGAAGATGCAGTACTAATTAGCGAACGTCTGGTATATGAAGATATTTATACTTCTTTTCACATCCGAAAATATGAAATTAAGACTCATGTGACAAGCCAAGGCCCTGAAAGAATTACTAAAGAAATACCACATTTAGAGGCTAATTTACTTCGCAATTTAGATAGAAATGGAGTTGTGAGGCTTGGATCTTGGATAGAAGCAGGTGATATTCTAGTAGGGAAATTAACGCCTCAGACAGCGAACGAATCGTCGTATGCCCCAGAGGATAGATTATTACGAGCCATACTTGGCATTCAAGTATCCACGGCAAAAGAAACTTCTCTAAAACTACCTATAGGCGGAAGGGGCCGAGTTATTGATGTGAGATGGATCCAGAAAAGGGGGAGTTCCAGTTATAATCCGGAAATGATTCGTGTATATATTTCACAAAAACGTGAAATCAAAGTAGGTGATAAAGTAGCTGGAAGACATGGGAATAAAGGTATCATTTCAAAAATTTTGCCTAGACAAGATATGCCCTATTTGCAAGATGGAACACCTGTTGATATGGTTTTTAACCCATTAGGAGTCCCCTCACGAATGAATGTGGGACAGATATTTGAATGCTCGCTTGGGTTCGCAGGGGATCTGCTAAAGAGACATTATAGAGTAGCACCTTTTGATGAGAGATATGAGCAAGAGGCTTCGAGAAAACTAGTGTTTCCTGAATTATATGAAGCCAGTAAGCAAACAAAAAAGCCATGGGTATTTGAACCCGAGTACCCGGGAAAAAGCAAAATATTTGATGGAAGAACAGGAGATCCTTTTGAACAACCTGTTCTAATAGGAAAGTCCTATATCCTAAAATTAATTCATCAAGTTGATGATAAAATCCATGGGCGTTCCAGTGGCCCTTACGCACTTGTTACACAGCAACCTCTTAGAGGAAGGGCCAAGCAAGGAGGACAACGAGTAGGAGAAATGGAAGTTTGGGCTCTAGAGGGATTTGGTGTTGCTCATATTTTACAAGAGATGCTTACTTATAAATCTGATCATATCAGAGCTCGTCAAGAAGTACTTGGTGCTACAATCATAGGAGGAAC